AATGGTATTGTTGAAACTTGCTTGAACATGAATAACTCCCTTGGGGATTCTACGTGTATTCTTACGTGAACCAATACGTCTATTTCTACGCGAACCAATTTTTGGTATAGGTTTTGCCATATTTTATCATCTCATAAATATAAGTCAGAGATATATGGATATATCCATTTCATGTCAAAACAGATCCTTATTCTTTTTTTTTTTTTTTTTACTTTTTTTTTTTACTTATTTACTTATTTTATTTATTTATTTGTACATCTGTACATCGGGTCCTTTAGATTTCGAGAGTCTTTTTGTTTTAGAAAGATTATCCTTGTCTTTGTTTATGTCTCGGGTTAGAACAAATTACTATAATTCGTCCCCGCCTACGGATCAATCGACATTTTTCACAAATTTTACGAACGGAGGCCCTTATTTTCATATTTGTCATTCCTTTTTTTAATTCCGAATCTACTTATTGGAAGAAAATAAGTTTCTTGAAATTTTTAATTTCGAATTGTATCCTCACGAAAGAATGTTGAAATTGAAAAAACCGCCTAATCATTCAAGTCTTTGCTTTGAAGTCTCTAAATTATACGCCCTTTGGTTGAATCATAAGGACTTACCTCAATTTTTAGTCTATTTCCTGGTAGTATACGTATAAAACTACATGAAATCCTTTACGAAACAAAAACCAGAATAATTTTTTTGTTATCTAAACGAATCCGGAAGATACATACCATCGGTAAGTTGTTCAGTAATTAAACCCTCATGAATCCATTTTTGTTGTTTCATTCCAGGTAAAACCGCTTTGAAGTATCAACTAATGTAAGAGGGATAATATTATAAACTTGTCCTTTCTCTTTTTTCACAAATATGACCGTGTCGGCTATTAGAAAGATTACCATATATAACACAAAACTTCTCCGCCGATTCCTTCTAGTCGAGCCTTTCGGTCTGTCATTATACCTCGAGAAGTAGAAAGAATTACAACCCCCATTCCGCCTAAAATTCTAGGAATTCGTTGATAGTTAGAATATATTCGTAGACCGGGTCGACTGATCCGTTTTAAATTTAAAACAGTTCTATATGGTCCTTTCCTATTTCTTCTATGTCGTAGGGTTAAAACCAAAAAATATTTATTGCTTTCTTGATGTTTTCTCACGTTTTCAATAAAACCTTCTTGTAAAAGGATTTTAACAATATTTTCAGTGATGTTAGTAGATGGTATTCGAACTGTTCTTTTTTTATTCATGTCAGCATTTCGTATAGAGGTTATTATGTCAGCAATAGTGTCTTTACTCATGATAAACTAAGATTTTTGTTTCCCCCGAATTTTGATATAATCAACATGCTCTTTTTCTTTTTTTCTGAATTTTTTAATATTTATGAATTCTTTTTTTTTTTTTTAATATTTATGAATTATTAAAGATATATACGTGATAGATAAACAATTTACTAATTAATTAAATAAATTTAATCAATTTCATTCAAATACTATATTAAGGTCTTCCCCTATAATACTTCAGGTGCTAATGAAACTATTTTAGTGAAATTTAACTGTCTTAATTCCCGGGCGATCGCGCCGAAAATTCGGGTTCCTTTTGGATTTCCTTCTTGATCAATAACAACCGCAGCGTTGTCATCATATCGTATTATCATACCGTTGTCGCGTTTGAGTTCTTTACAAGTACGTACAATGACAGCTCGGACCACTTCTGATCTTTCTAGAGGTGTATTTGGTACTGCTTCCTTGATTACAGCAACAATAATGTCACCAATATGAGCATATCGTCGATTACTAGCTCCTATGATTCGAATACACATCAATTCTCGGGCCCCGCTGTTATCCGCTACATTCAAATGGGTTTGAGGTTGAATCATATCATTTTTTTATCGGTTTTTTCTTTTTCAATGCAAAGGTATAAATAAAAAAAAGAAATATTATTTGTTCAAAACAAAAAAAGAAATCTGCAATTGTTTTTTTTTTCATCCCAAAAACCCCTTTCGTTTGTTTCTACATTCCTATCCAGAAAGAATGAATTGAGTTCGTATAGGCATTTTAGATGCCGCTATTGAAATAGCCCTTCTAGCTATATTTTCTGCTACTCCGCTCATTTCATAAAGTATTCTACCGGGTTTAACGACAGCTACCCAATATTCGGGAGATCCTTTCCCCGAACCCATACGTGTTTCTGTAGGTCTTACTGTAACAGGTTTGTCTGGAAATATGCGTACCCATATTTTTCCACCGCGGCGTGCATTTCGTGTCATTGCTCGCCGCCCTGCTTCTATTTGTCTAGATGTGATCCAAGCGGGTTCAAGCGCTTGAAGAGCATATCTACCGAAGCAAATACGATTACCTCGATAAGATATTCCTTTCATTCTTCCTCTGTGTTGTTTACGGAATCTGGTTCTTTTGGGGTTATAGTTGATGGTTGTTTAGCAATTCCATCCATCTCTACTACAGAACCGGACACGAGAGTTTCTTCTCATCCAGCTCCTCGCGAATTAAACAATTTTAAATAATTAAACAAAAAAAAATACACGGTTAATAATATATGGAATCGTGGGATTCTTTGAAATTTGATCTAATCGATTATAAATTAGAAATTTTTTGTGTTTTAATATATAATTTAACACGTATTCTATTTATAGATAATGTCGTTTTGGTAGAACGCTATAATGAATCTTTATTTTGTTTTTCCTTTTATTTCGAATCGACTAAAATTTAGAAATAAAAAAAAATTCGCGGGCGAATATTTACTCTTTCAACATTCAGTTGTAAGATTAGTCTATGACATGACCTCTCAGAATAAATGAATAGGTTTCTGGTTCGTTCCGCCATCCTACTCAATGAATCATTAGGATTCGTTTTCAATAGAATCTTATGCATTCACAGGTTCTGTCGTTCCCACCACTTCTCGATTAATGATTAGGTCTGAATTTTACAACGGAGCCTCCAATTAAATTTATTCTTGAGTCAACCTTCTCAGTCTTTATTGGCTCGGGGCTCTTGATTTTTTGTTCTATGCACGGATTTGTCTAATTATGGATCAATCAGTATTGATGCTTTATTACATTCCCTTTATATGAGATGACTCATAGACCTTACATATTGGAATTCTATATCATTAATATTCTTTTTCTATCTTTCTCTCACCCTTCCATTTATCTGTATACTTTATATTGCTTTACAACCCATAATCAGATTTTTTTTGTTTGTTTATGTAAAAAAGATTTCAGTTGCTACAATGATATGACTTATATATCATATCTTGACTGGTTCTTTCTATCCAGATAACACGAAGTGATGAGTTGGTTATTAGTTCTATAGTTATCAGTTTGTACTATGGGCTGTCCATTTTTTTGAATCCCAACCCTAAAAAAACCAACGAGTCACACACTAAGCATAGCAATTATATCAAATGATTAATCGAATTTTTATTCAACCTTATAGAATTGTTCTTTTTTTTTTTTATTTATCAGAAAAAGAATGAAAGAGTTTGCCATTTTTTGTTTTATCACCAGATATAACTAAATATAAGTCAAGTAAGTTCTTATTATTCCTCGTCTACAAATATCCAAATTTTGATGCCTAATACCCCATAGATAGTTCGAACTGCATAGGAACAATAATCAATTTTAGCTCGAATGGTTTGTAGAGGAACTCTACCTTCTCGGATCCATTCAACACGTGCAATTTCTTTTCCGTCGATACGCCCTGCAATTTGTACTTGAATCCCTTTTGTACCTGCCTGTTCAGTTAATTCAATAGCTTTTTTCATTGCTTTGCGAAATGAAACTCTATTCTTTAATTGTCCGGCTATAAATTCTGCAAGAATATTGGGGTGCCCGTAAGGATTTGCAATTCTTGTAATAGCAATGTTGAGTTTTCGGTTTACACAAGTGAGTTCTTTTTGTACATACGTCTGTAATTCTTCGATTCTTCGAGTCCTGTCTTCTATTAATAACTTGGGGAATCCCATATAGATTATGACCTGAATCAAATCGATTCTTTTTTGAATCTCTATACGTGCAATTCCCTCTACATTAGAGGATATTTTCATATTATTTTGCACATAATTTTTGATACAATCTCGTATTTTTTGATCTTCTTGTAGATCCTTTGAATAATTTTTTGGTTGTGCAAACCAAAGAGAATGATGACCTTGGGTTGTACCAAGTCTGAAACCAAGTGGATTTATTTTTTGTCCCATAGTCCCCCACTACTATATATATCGTGAAACGTGACATCTGTTTGTATTTTTTTTTTATTCATTCTATTTAAGCATAACATAATATAGCGTATTTGTATTTTTTATAATATAAAATATTCTTCCTTTAAGTATTCCTCAGCTCTAATTTATAGAATTTCCTTTTATCTATTTCTTCCTCTTCATCTAAAGATATATCTTTCAATACAATAGTTATATGACAAGTGGATCTTTTTATAGGATAACCCCGTCCTCGAGCCCGGGGCTTTAATTTTTTCACAGTTGTGCCCTCGTTGACTTCGGCTTTACTAATGATTAAACTTGTTTCGTTCAAACCCTTATTGTGATTAGCATTTGCTGCTGCAGAATAAACCAATTTTAAAATGGCATAACATGCTCGATAAGGCATAAGTTCTAGTATCATAAGTGTTTCTTCATAGGACCGCCCACGAATTTGATCAATTACTCTTCTCGCTTTGTGAGCAGACATACATATATGTTGACCTAAAGTGTATACTTCTGTATATTTCTTCACCTTTCTCTTCTGTATCATAAGATTCACCTCTCATTAATGAACGATAAGCATCTATATTTTATTATTTTTTAATTAATTATTAATATTAACGACGGGATCTATTATCATTTTTCGCATGCCCCCGGAAATTTAGAGTAGGTGCAAATTCTCCCAATTTATGTCCTACCATACGATCCGTTATATAAATAGGCAAATGCTCCTTTCCATTATGGATAGCGATAGTATGCCCGATCATTGTAGGTATAATGGTAGACGCTCGGGACCAGGTT